TCCTATAGAACGTCTAGGAACAAGAAGATTAAATCGGATATATCGACAGATTCCCGCGTAGTCCAAAGAAAAAAAAGATCCAATTTCATCTCTATCGAATTTTAATATCAGAATAGTGGATATAATTATGATGCAATGGGTTAGGTCCACTTACTTTTTATTTTGTTGATTTCTAATCGATTTAATTGGAATAATGGAAAATAGGAAAGGAATAGTAATATTTGAAGATTTAACGAGACGACTTATCCTTACATTCATTATAATATTTAATATAATATTTATAATAATTATATTATTTATTATATTATTTATATTTATTATATTATTTATTTAATATTTTTTAATATTTAATAATTAATTTAATAATTAATAATATACATTATAATTAATAATATATATTATTTTAAATAAATAATATATATTATTTATTTAATAATTAAAAATATATTTTAATATATTTTTTATTTATTTTATTTAATAATATATTTTATTTAATAATATATTTAATTTATTAAAATAGCAAATTTATAACCATACTATAATTAATTATAATGTTATAATTTTGCTTATATATTAAAATATTAAATTATACGGTTTGTTACTTTTTTTTTTATTACTTTATTACAAAGATCAACAATATCTTTATTCGCACTTCAAATATGAATACTACTGCCGTAGTTTTATGATTTATGAAAAAATCAAAGCCCCTTATCGGATTTGAACCGATGACTTACGCCTTACCATGGCGTTACTCTACCACTGAGTTAAAAGGGCTTGTTTGATCCAATTGCTGAATAAAGACACTATGAGTTTAGTATATATACTTATTATAATAGATGTACATAGATATATCTTATAATAAGTATTAAGGGTTCATTCAGGAATGAAAAATTTTCTTTATCCAGTAAAAGTAAATTAAATAATTTAATATAATTTAATATAGAGTATATAATATAGGTAAAATAAAACGGTTTATTGATATTGGATTTGATAAATATCAATACAATGAATTGTTTCAAGACTATCCTAATTGCCATCATAACTAAATTCATTTGAGTGATACATGTATCCACTAATTTAACATAGATCCAAGATATTTCATTGAATCATTGATAAAGAGATTCGGATAAAGAGATTCGGCGTGGCCTTTGAACCAAACTTTTATCGAAAAAAATTGTATAGAAAGAATCGTGAAAGACGGAAAGATCCTTCGTATCGAGTCATACCATTCCATTATATTGACAATTTTAAAAAACTATTCATACTATGAACATAGTATGATGGCGGTCGTGCAAGTCTGCCCCCATCGTCTAGCGGTTCAGGACATCTCTCTTTCAAGGAGGCAGCGGGGATTCGACTTCCCCTGGGGGTAGGGTACTACGAAAGGAAGTTGATCGTGGATTATCAATAAGCCTGGAATTGATTCTTCCTGGGTCGATGCCCGAGCGGTTAATGGGGACGGACTGTAAATTCGTTGGCAATATGTCTACGCTGGTTCAAATCCAGCTCGGCCCAATAATTTGCCGATCCGCCATGAAATGATATAATATAACCCATTTGTTGCTCTCCAGAAATGCCCGATCCCCCAATCCCAATACGGAAGAAATCCATTTTATGATATATCTATACCACTATTTATTTACTCTCTTTTTACAAGAAATTCTGATCTTGCTAATGATCTAGATTCATATCAGGATCCGTAACTATAAAGTAAAGTTTAAGGAAAAGAGTAAATAAAAAAAAACTTTTTTGATTGAACGAGTGATTATCCAATTGATTTGGCAATAACGAAAGGATTACTAGTAATACCGGCTGCTCTCACTAAAGTACATATACATATGGGTATCGATATATCACACTCGCAGCTCTGTTACAACACGCCAATTCTAATCGAAATTGAAAGGGTTACAATGAAACCATAAAAATATGTATACTTTATTTTATTATGGTATTTACTTGGGATTGTAGTTCAATTGGTCAGAGCACCGCCCTGTCAAGGCGGAAGCTGCGGGTTCGAGCCCCGTCAGTCCCGACGAATCCAAATCCAATAAAAAACTATATCAATTTATCTCTCTATTTTTTTTGAAAAGAAGTCCAAATAACATAATTTCATTCCCAACAGTGATCCCTCTTCTTTTTTTCTTTTTCGTTTCACATTTATCATCAACCAAATGGGGGAATTTCCATTTCTTCGACTAGTACCGATTCGATTGATGGGAGAGAGGCATATGTGGATTAGTACAATTATTATATTATTAGAATCAGATTCAGGATTCCACGGGATACCGTACTGTACTGGGTCTGGCTTTTTCAATTACTCCCGATCTGTGAAATATGAAATAGAGTAGAGTATTGTATGTTTCCCGGGAGTACATACATAAATGGAATTTGTACAATATAAAAAAAATTGAACATAGTTACTGTGTTGTGTATAGAATAGTATAGAATACTTTTTTTTTAAGATTAAAATAAAAGTATATCCTTTTCGGGCCCTATTTTGTGTAACCTCAATTTCAAATTTTACTAATTTGAAATAATCTATCTCATTCAAATTTCGCATTGAGCTTTTGATATATGTGTCCCATTACTAATCCAATGAAAGAGGATATTCAAAAAATAAAGATCAAACAAGGATCACTTTTTTATTAGCGAGATAATGAATTTTTTTTTTTATAAGGGTTTTTCCTTGAAAGAACAAACTTTTTAAATTTATATATAAATATATAAAAAAATAGAAAAAATAGTTAATTTGATGGAATATTCGATTTTTTTATACCGGAATTTGTACTCGTCTTTATCATACTTCTTTTGTTTTCCAAGAAGATTGGATCATTAAAAAAAGGAGTTTATAACTTAGCTCCTTCCTTTTTTTCATTGAGCTTTTATTGTTTGTTGGGGTTTGTTTAGAACCAATGGTAAGTGGAAAGGCGGTTAGATGATACTTCATCAGATGATTGTACAAAGAGGGCGTTAGGTTATAGAAAAGAAAGAATGGAAAAGAATGATAAATAAATAAAGGAATTATTGATTGTATCGGGAATCAAATTTTGAGTTCAGTATGGATAAAAGATCGTCCTATGTTATACTATTCAATTCTTGACGATGAATCGATTTGATAGCTCCGATATTGTTATTCATGATATTGATCCGATTCGATATCATCGAGATGTAATGCATCCCATTGAATTTACAGACGAAAGATTTATTATCTCTATGGGATTAACTCCCGAGTTATTGCGAATTAAAGAAAAATTAAACAATGAGATTATGGAAGTAAATATTCTCGCATTTATTGCTACTGCACTGTTTATTCTAGTTCCTACTGCTTTTTTACTTATAATATACGTAAAAACAGTCAGCCAAGGTGATTAATTTGAATTAAACTTGATTTTTTATTTCTTATCAATAATTGCAGAGAAGAAAAGGATAAAAATTTCGCGTCTTAAATGAAATGGGCAGACTAGAATCAGTCGTATTCTATGAGATACGATAGTATGGTAGAAAGATTCAGATATTTCTTTCTACCATACTATCTAGTATTGTTATTGTAGTGTATAAAGTTGTATTGTAATGCGGGTTAATTTAATATAGATTAATATAGATCAATCTACAATAGTATCATCATATTCCTTTTCTATATATATAGAAATCGATTAAATTACGTATATATAATATATTTAAATTACGTATATATAATATATTTAAATTACGTATATATAATATATATAGTGATAATGTATATTATATAGTATCCCAATTCTATTTCTTTGTCTATTTCTTTGCTTTATCTATTTGTATTTAATTTGTGTTGATTTGAATTAAATTAATTTGAAATAATCGAAAGCGACTTTTACGATTAGAATTCCTAGATTTCTGATTATTTTCAATATGAATCCCGATCGAAAGAATCAATGACTTCTTCGTCGGAATGCTAACTAAAAGATTATTTTATTATACCCATCGAAGAAGTCATTGATTGAGGAGTTGACAAATGATCCATGGGAACTTCTTCGGATTTCGAAAAGGATTAGTAAAACCCGTCGACTTTTAACATTTGAACCATGATATGAAATGGGTTCAATAAAACAAGCAAAACATAAATAAAATTTCTAAAATAGTAAAACTAAAACAAGCGGCGCAATATGTGACTCGCCCAAGACAATATTTTAGGATGTGCAGTATCTCGTTGGACAACTACTATGTTGTTTCCCAATGTGTATCCACGTAATGGAATAACCGAATTGTTTTCTCTTTGATCTTTGAACAGTAAACAAAATAAAAAAAAGTTCCGTTCTTCCTCATGGTCCATATCTAACTTTGGTAAGAGTCAGTTCATCGAAATAATCTAACTTTGGTAAGAGTCAGTTCATCGAAATAGAAAATTTATGAAGAATTCAGTTGGAATAAATTTCCTACCATTTGTATTCCTTTTACTTTTTTTACTTTCAAAATACGAACACGGAAATAATTGAAATATTTCTTTGATTGAAAGAGTATTCTTCATATATATTTATTATTCATAGAATACATTACTCAACTAAAATCCAAGAGAATTTCGAAATGAAGATATTTTTCATTTCTATTTCAATTTAAAAATAAAATTTTAAATTGAAATAGTGAAATTTTAAATAAAAAAAACTTTGCCGAACGATCTATAAAAAAAAAGTGATACTGTTTAGTTCCTAAACTCAATTAGTAGTACTTCTAGAGTCCACTCCTTCCCCATACTACTAGTGAAAGGGAAAACGTAAAGACTACCATTAAAGCAGCCCAAGCGAGATTTACTATATCCATGTGAATTATGTCCTCTATCTCTATGAAGGAATTATTCAATTATTGTTCACTAATAAATAATAGGGGAATCACTGGCGCAGAGTCAAAAAGTTATTCTGACCCAACACCGTTGATGAAACAATCCAATAAATCCAATTATAACAAGTTCTTATACGATTTCTAGTATAATTAGAAAAGATTAAGCCCAAGCAAAATATGCGAAAACC